GAGAAATTGTGCATATAGAAAACTCTAAAGAAAGAAAAAAAGGAGACCCATGCCATGATTTTCAAATCTTTTCTACTTAGTAGTCTAAGTTTCTCGATGAGGATAATTAATTCGGTCGTTGTGGTCGGACTCTATTATGGATTTCTGACCACATTCTCCATAGGTCCCTCTTAGATCTTCTTTCTCCAATCTTGGGTTAGGGAAGAAGGAGATATTCGCGACTACTGGTGGTTTCATTATGGAGCAGCTCATGATCTTCATATCGATCTATTATCCACCTCTGCATCTATTCTTTCTTAGCTAAACGGGTGGAAGATCCATCCAATTTGGTTATATCATGGACTCGAAAAACGGATCGGAATGTGAATGAAATGCACGATCTTCACAGGTATCACTCCTAAACCTAAAAGGTGGAATAGCGATTTTCGAACCATTTCCTATAAGAGAATAGAATGGTTTCCATTACTTTGAGAAATGGATTCTATATCAAACTATAGCTATTGCATTAAAAAAGAAAAGAAACTAATAGAAGTCGAAGACGCGGAATGGTAGTGAATAGAGAAAAAGATTCTTCTGATTTTCTTGTTCCTGAAAATATTCTGTCTATCTCCTAGACGCCGTAGAGAATTGACAATTTTCATGTCTTTCAATTCTCGTACTCGTAATTGGAAAGTTACGGAAGGAGATCCATCATTTTGCAATGAAAACAACATAAAAAACTCTGGACAATTTCGAAATCAGACCAAGCGTCTTAATACATATGCCAAAAAATTCATTATTGGCCCACCATTGATTACAAGATTTAGCTTTTATGAATCGCTATTGGTTTGATACGAATAATGGCAGTCGTTTCAGTATGTTAAGGATACAGATGTATCCACAATTCATTTAGAGTTACTTAATAGCCTATTTCTTATACTATATCTCTATCCTCTGAAATTCTCGAGCCGAAAGATGGATGCATATGCTGTGTTTCATTTTGCTAAATGATATCAATTAAACGGTGTATCAATTCTATAAATTGCATATAGCAATAAATAAATCAGCAAAATTCTTTTATTTTAGATAGAAGAAATGTTTCTTCTATCTAAAATAAAAGAATGTACCCTTATATCCAAATCCAATTTGCATCGAGAAAATAAATCCAAATTCCAGATTCCAGCAGTAGATGAATAATTGCAAATTTTTGTGTGTACAAGATTTGAATAACTTCAAAATAACTGACATAATTTTTGATTTTTCCTGATCAGAAAAATACATGAAAAAGAAAGGAGGTAGAAAAATTTTTGGATTTATGGTTAAAGAAGAAAAACAAGAAAACAGGGGTTCTGTTGAATTTCAAGTATTCAGTTTCACCAATAAGATACGGAAACTTGCTTCACATTTGGAATTACACAAAAAAGATTTTTCATCGGAAAGAGGTCTACGAAGACTTTTGGGAAAACGTCAACGTTTGCTGGCTTATTTGGCAAAGAAAAATAAAGTACGTTATAAGAAATTAATCAGTCGGTTGGATATTCGGGAGAAGTAATTTAATCGTTGGATTTTTTTTATTTTATTAGTAGTCTTATAGTAGTCTTAGATTTTGCATTTTGATGAGCCTCGTTTTGAGGAATTCATGGAATAATGAATTAAGGAAAAAAGAATTATGAGTCCACCACTTACAAGAAAAGATCTTATGATAGTCAATATGGGCCCTCAACACCCATCAATGCACGGTGTTCTTCGACTGATCGTTACTCTCGATGGTGAAGATGTTATTGATTGTGAACCCATATTAGGCTATTTACACAGAGGAATGGAAAAAATCGCGGAAAACAGAACTATTATACAATACTTGCCTTATGTAACACGGTGGGATTATTTAGCTACTATGTTTACAGAAGCAATAACGGTGAATGCACCAGAATTCTTGGAGAATATTCAAATACCCCAAAGAGCCAGTTATATTAGAGTAATTATGTTAGAATTGAGCCGTATAGCTTCTCACTTGTTATGGCTTGGACCTTTTATGGCAGATCTCGGAGCACAGACCCCTTTTTTCTACATTTTTAGAGAGAGAGAGTTGATATATGATCTATTTGAAGCTGCTACAGGTATGCGAATGATGCACAATTACTTTCGCATCGGAGGAGTAGCTGCCGATCTACCTTATGGATGGATGGATAAATGTTTAGATTTCTGTGATTATTTTCTACGAGGAGTTGTTGAATATCAACAACTTATTACGCGGAACCCAATTTTTTTAGAACGAGTTGAGGGAGTAGGTTTTATTAGCGGAGAAGAAGCTGTAAATTGGGGCTTATCAGGACCGATGTTACGAGCTTCTGGAATACAATGGGATCTTCGTAAAATTGATATTTATGAGTCTTACAATCAATTCGCTTGGAAAGTCCAATGGCAAAAAGAAGGAGATTCCTTAGCTCGCTATTTAGTACGAATCGGTGAAATGGGAGAATCCATAAAAATTATTCAACAGGCTATACGCAAAATTCCTGGAGGCCCTTATGAGAATTTAGAAGCCCGACGTTTTAAGAAAGCAAAGAATTCCGAATGGAATGATTTTGAATATCGATTTCTTGGTAAAAAACCTTCGCCCAATTTTGAATTATCAAAGCAAGAGCTTTATGTAAGAGTAGAAGCCCCAAAAGGTGAATTAGGAATTTATCTGGTAGGAGATGATAGCCTTTTCCCCTGGAGATGGAAAATCCGTCCACCCGGTTTTATTAATTTGCAAATTCTTCCTCAGTTAGTTAAAAAAATGAAATTGGCTGATATCATGACGATATTAGGTAGTATAGATATCATTATGGGGGAAGTTGATCGTTGAAATGGTAATAGATAGGGTAGAGGTAGAAACTATCAATTGTTTTTCAAAATCGGAATTATTAAAAGAAGTCTATGGAATAATATGGATTCTACCCATTTTGGCCCTCCTACTGGGAATCACAATACAAGTACTCGTAATTGTGTGGTTAGAAAGAGAAGTATCCGCGTCGATACAACAACGTATTGGTCCTGAATATGCTGGCCCCCTGGGACTGCTTCAAGCTGTAGCAGATGGAACTAAGCTGATTTTTAAAGAAGATATCCTCCCGTCCCGAGGAAATATTCCTTTATTTAGCATTGGACCCTCTATAGCAGTCATATCCGTTTTATTAAGTTTTTTAGTTATCCCTTGGGGATATCGTTTTGTTTTAGCTGATCTTAGTATTGGGATTTTTTTATGGATTGCCATTTCAAGTGTTGCCCCTATTGGTCTTCTTATGGCAGGATATAGCTCAAATAATAAATATTCTTTTTCAGGCGCTTTACGAGCAGCTGCTCAATCTATTAGTTATGAAATACCATTAACTTTTTGTGTGCTAGCAATATCTCTACGTGCGATTCGTTAAAATAGGAGCTTTTTCCTAAAAAATATATTGAATACTTATTCTTATTCTGCATTCAGGTTGATAAGTTAAACTAGATAGCTATATGAGTGAAACAAAACTGCTTATTAATTTGCAGTAAAAAGAAAAAATCTCATTTCCTACGTACAAGAAAAAAGTTGAACTAAACATAAGCAGTGTAAACTCTTTACCCCAAGGTTGAGATTGTTTGATTAGTCATCATATCTTGAAGCGGGCAAGAATAAAGGATTCCCGGTATGGAATTCCATTACTTGAATATTTTTAGTTATTACTAAAACTTATAACCATAAGGGAATCCATCAAGAGTTAGTGAGGGATTAGGAACACTAAAGTACATAAAGGATTAGTAATGAGAGAATCAAAATCATTAGACATTTTTTCTTCTAAAAGGAATCATAATAAGGACTTGAAATTAGTGGAAATGATCAAGTAGTACTTTCTTCGGATTCCGATCCAGAGTATGTTCCCATTCACTTGTTAAAGAAATGGCTATCAAGAACGAATTAACCCTTTATTCCTTTTTTCTTTTTAAGTATTCCCTTCCCAGGGAAAGAAGAATAGGACAAAAGATATGGAATGCAATAAAAAAAGAATCCTTATTTATTCTTTCCTTCCTTTATCCATATTCATACAAAATTTCTCATGAACTAATGCCCAATTCTTTCCATTTATTAATTGCTATAACGAGTGTTTTATTACAATAATAAGTTATTACTGAACAAAGAAAAATTTTCATTTTATTACATAAAGGGGGAGATCAATTCGGAAGCGCTTTTTTATTATTCAAGCAGACGGAATTGCTTTGGTCTAATTTAGGGCTTTCCAATCAATTTTATCTTACCTAACTCTATCTACGCACAGGGGATAATACCAAAATGGAACAATCCTTTCCTTTTTCTGATCATAGAGGAGCCGTATGAAGCTAAGGTTTCATGTACGGTTTTGAAATAGCGGTGGGAACTGTGATGTTATCATCGACTATGATTATCTAACAGTTCAAGTACAGTTGATATAGTTGAAGCACAGTCAAAATATGGTCTTTTTGGATGGAATCTTTGGCGTCAGCCTATAGGCTTTCTAGTTTTTCTAATTTCTTCGTTGGCAGAATGTGAAAGATTACCCTTTGATTTACCAGAAGCAGAAGAAGAATTAGTAGCGGGTTATCAAACCGAATATTCCGGTATTAAATATGGTTTATTTTATCTTGCTTCTTACCTAAATTTATTAGTTTCCTCTTTATTTGTAACTATTCTTTACTTAGGCGGGTGGAATTTTTCTATCCCTTATATACCCCTTTTTGGGTTTTTCCAAATGAATAAAATGGTTGGAATTTTGGAAATGATAATGGGTATCCTTATTACATTAACTAAAGCTTATTTTTTTCTCTTCATTTCTATCACAATAAGATGGACTTTACCCAGAATGAGAATAGATCAGTTATTAAATCTTGGATGGAAATTTCTTTTACCTATTTCTCTGGGCAATCTCTTATTAACAACTTCTTCTCAACTAGTTTCACTATAAATATAAATAAGATAATACAATAACAGTAAGAATATCTTCAACACAAAAGTTCTTTCAAACAAGAGAAAGAAACATACCTTTTTCATCGATATTTAAAATATGTTCCCTATGATAACTGGGTTGATTAGTTATGGTCAACAAACAATACGCGCCGCAAGATACATTGGTCAAGGTTTCATAATTACCTTATCCCACACAAATCGTTTACCTATAACAATTCACTACCCTTATGAAAAATCACTTACATCCGAGCGTTTCCGGGGGCGAATACACTTTGAATTTGATAAATGTATTGCTTGTGAAGTATGTGTTCGCGTATGTCCGATAGATCTACCCCTTGTGGATTGGAGATTCGAAAAGGATGTTAAAAAGAAACAATTGCTTAATTATAGTATTGATTTCGGAGTTTGTATATTTTGTGGTAACTGTGTTGAATACTGTCCGACAAACTGTTTATCAATGACTGAAGAATATGAACTTTCTACTTATGATCGTCATGAATTAAATTACAATCAAATTGCTTTGGGTAGGTTACCAATCTCCATAATGGGAGATTACACAATTCAAACAATTAGGAATTCGCCTCGAAGTAAAATAGAGGAAGAAAAATCTTGGAATTTAAGAACGATTACTGATTACTAGGTATTAGGTTTTTTTAATCGAATAGTTTTTTACTAACTATAAAGAAAAAATAATAACTACTCCTTATTGCAAATTATTCCGGATTTAAAATGAGAGTAGATTTTCATGATGTAATTTCTAACTATACAACTTATATACAATATACAAAAAATATCCTAATCTCTTTTTCCTTCCTTGAATCGTTTAGTTTTAGTCAGTTCATGAAAAATTTTATACTATTAATTTTCTTATCCATAATGGATTTACCTGGACCAATACATGAGATTCTTGTGCTATTTGGGGTATTTGTTCTTCTACTAGGGGGTCTAGGAGTAGTATTACTTACCAACCCAATTTATTCTGCCTTTTCGCTGGGATTAGTTCTTGTTTGTATATCCTTATTCTATTTTTTATTGAATTCCTACTTTGTAGCTGTTGCACAACTTCTTATTTATGTGGGAGCCATAAATGTCTTGATCCTATTTGCTGTAATGTTTGTAAACGGCTCAGAATGGTCTAAAGATACAAATTATTCAACTATTGGAGATGGGTTTACTTTACTCGTTTGTATAACTATTCCTTTTTCACTAATGACTACTATCCCAGATACGTCATGGTATGGAATTCTTTGGACTACAAGATCAAACCAAATAGTAGAACAGGGTATCATAAATAACGTTCAACAAATTGGGATTCATTTAGCAACCGATTTTTATCTTCCGTTTGAACTCATTTCCCTAATTCTTCTAGTTTCCTTAATAGGTGCAATTACTATGGCTCGCCAATAAGAAATACTTAGAATGAATCAAAATTCTTAGAATTTCAAATGTAAAATAAATAACTAAAGAATCCGAATTTGGATTTAGTAAAACCCATCTACTGCCAACACAACAAATACCTTCTTTTTTCTTTTGTTGCGTAATTGTTCTTTTCTAATTAATTGAATCGGTTCAATTCTTGTCCTCATATTGAAATGAATCGAGATTGATAAGGAGTTAGTTAATGATGTTTGAGCATGTACTTTTTTTGAGTGTCTATTTATTTTCGATTGGTATCTATGGATTGATCACAAGCCGAAACATGGTTAGAGCTCTAATATGTCTTGAACTTATACTGAATTCAATTAATCTAAATCTCGTAACATTTTCTGATCTATTTGATAGTCGCCAATTAAAAGGAGACATTTTCACAATTTTTGTTATAGCCCTCGCGGCTGCTGAAGCAGCTATTGGACTATCCATTCTTTCTTCCATCCATCGTAACAGGAAATCCACTCGTATCAATCAATCTAATTTTTTGAATAATTAGACATAGAATCCTTTAAATAAAGGTACATATATAATAATATGGAACATTAAGATGAATAGAAATCGCTTATTATTATTTGAGAATATCCTTTTTTGAAGTAGGTTATTTCAAACTATTCTTTTTTTCTTATTGAATATTGCATTTTTTCAATTCATTGATATTGCAATTTGAATATTGCAATAATTTCTACTGAAAAGATGATAGCCAATAAATTGACTAATTGGAATTAGTATGTAGAATTCGTATAATTATGACTGTTGAAGCCTTAAATTCAAGTCTCTTGGCTCTTTTCATGCTTTCTCACAAACAGATTAAGAATTCTTTGTTAAAGTTTGTATAAACCATTGTTTCGTCTGGTGTCTACAATACATCTAACTTATATAGTACTAATTTTCTTTTTACCAGATCGAAAAATTTTATGTTGAAAAGAAAAATTTCTAGATCCAATGTCACATTCTGTAAAAATTTATGATACATGTATAGGATGCACTCAATGTGTACGAGCTTGTCCAACAGATGTGTTAGAAATGATACCTTGGGATGGATGTAAAGCCAAGCAAATTGCTTCCGCGCCGAGAACCGAAGATTGTGTGGGTTGTAAGAGATGCGAATCCGCCTGTCCAACAGATTTTTTAAGTGTCCGCGTTTATTTAGGGCCTGAAACAACTCGCAGCATGGCTCTATCTTATTGATACGTTACAAAAAACTCCACTTGAATCGTCTGATTCCTCTTTACCGAAGAAGCCTGTGCTCGAAACAATCGAGCATGGGCTTTTCTGGTCAAAACGTATCTTGTCTTTATTACTTTATCATGAGTTATTTTCCTTGGTTAACAATACTTGTTCTTTTTCCGATATTTGCGGGTTCATTAATTTTCTTTTTACCTCATAAAGGAAACAAAATCATTAGGTGGTATACTATATCTATTTGTTTATTAGAATTCCTTCTAATGACTTATGCATTCTGTTATCATTATCAATTGGAAGATCCCTTAATGCAATTAAAGGAGGATTCTAAATGGATAGATGTTTTCGATTTCCACTGGAGATTAGGAATCGATGGACTTTCATTAGGATCTATTTTATTGACAGGATTTATCACTACTTTAGCAACTTTAGCAGCTTGGCCAGTTACCCGAAATTCTCGATTATTCTTTTTCCTGATGCTAGCAATGTATAGTGGTCAAATAGGATTATTTTCTTCACGAGACCTTTTACTTTTTTTTATCATGTGGGAGTTAGAATTAATTCCTGTTTACTTACTTTTATCCATATGGGGGGGAAAGAGGCGTCTGTATTCAGCTACCAAGTTTATTTTGTATACTGCAGGTGGTTCCATTTTTTTCTTAATCGGAGTTCTGGGTATGGGCTTATATGGTTATGGTTACAACGAACCAAAATTAGATTTGGAAAGATTGATTAACCAATCATACCCTGCGACATTGGAAATACTACTTTATTTTGGCTTCCTTATTGCTTATGCTGTTAAATTGCCGATTATACCTCTACATACATGGTTACCGGATACCCACGGAGAAGCACATTATAGTACATGTATGCTTTTAGCGGGAATCCTATTAAAGATGGGAGCATACGGATTGATTCGGATCAATATGGAATTGTTACCTCATGCTCATTATCTATTTTCCCCCTGGTTGGTAATAATAGGAGCGGTGCAAATAATCTATGCAGCTTCAACTTCTCTTGGTCAAAGAAATTTCAAGAAAAGAATAGCCTATTCCTCCGTATCCCACATGGGTTTCATAATTATAGGGATTGGTTCCATAACCAACATTGGACTAAATGGAGCTATTTTACAAATATTATCCCATGGATTTATCGGTGCTACACTTTTTTTCTTAGCGGGGACGGCTTGTGATAGAATGCGTCTTGTTTATCTCGAAGAATTGGGGGGAATATCTATCCCAATGCCGAAAATTTTTACCATGTTTAGTAGCTTTTCAATGGCTTCTCTTGCCTTGCCAGGGATGAGCGGTTTTGTTGCGGAATTAGTAGTATTTTTCGGACTAATTACTAGTCCTAAATTTATGTTAATGCCAAAAATGCTAATTACTTTTCTAATGGCAATTGGAATGATATTAACTCCTATTTATTTATTATCTATGTTACGCCAGATGTTCTATGGATACAAGCTATTTCATATTCCAAACGCAAATTTTTTGGATTCTGGACCACGAGAACTCTTTCTTTTAATCTGTATCCTTTTACCAGTAATAGGAATTGGTATTTATCCAGATTTTGTTCTCTCGCTATCCGTTGATAGGGTGGAGGCTCTCTTATCCAATTATTATCCTAAATAGGATTTTCTTTTTTTAACTAGTCCACTCTATATTCCTATAGTAGAAAACCCCAAAAATTCAGAAAAAAGCCAAAAAGTCTAATTAGATCTATCTCGAATTTTTGAGAACCCTTTGAAATGAAAAGACGCTCAAGGGGTTCTCAAATCAAACAAAAATGGAAAAAACCTTCATAAAAAAGGGTTTTATGTTATGTAATCATTTAGATACTAATGTAAATGAACCATAACTATGTAAACCTATTCCTAATAGATTGATACCAAAATAGCAGATCCAAATTATAAGAAACCCTATCGAAGCTACAAGTGCAGAATTCGTACTCTTCCAAATTTTATTTGTTCTACTATGTAAATAAATTGCAAATATGGTCCAGGTAATAAAAGCCCAAGTTTCCTTAGGATCCCAATTCCAATAGGATCCCCATGCCTCATTAGCCCATACTGCTCCACAAAGAATGCCCACGGTTAAAAGGGTAAACCCTAGACTAATGACACGATAACTCCACGAATCCAAACGTTCAGTTAATTGATATTTGTAATAATTTGGAAATGCAGGAAAAAAAGTGTTTTTTAAAGCACTTCTTTTTGCATAGAAATATTCAATCTCACTAAAGAAAAACGTTTTACTTAAAACATTTTTTTTCTTTTTAGAAAAGAAATCGAAATTCTTTCGAAATGTAATGATTAGAAGAGCAGCGGATAATAAGGATCCGCACAAAAGAGTTGCATAACTTAGTAACATCATACTGACATGCATCAGTAACCACTGAGATTGTAGAGCGGGTACTAGTATTGTAGATTGATGGATTTCAGTTAAAAGACTTGATGTGGCAAAGCCTTGCGTGAAAATAGTGCTTGGCATAGTTATTGTGCTTAAACCATTTTTAGAGTTCTGTATCTTAGGAATAGTATGAAGAATATAAAGAACCCATGAAAGGAAGATCAATGACTCATATAAATTACTTAACGGAAAATGTCCCGAAGAAACCCAACGAGAAACTAAGAATCCTGTTATAGAGAAAAAAGTAGCTATCATTCCTTTTTCTGACGAATCACGTAATCCCCTAAGTTCACGAACTAATAAGGTTATCAAATGAATCATAATTACAATTGAAATAGTTGAGAAAGAGATATGAGTTAGTATATGTTCTAAAGTTGGGAATAGCATAAGGGGAAGGTCCATTACAAAATTGGAAATTTCGAATTGAATCTATTTTCTAATCTATTGTATTCTTTTTCGAGAATGCCGCCACTCGGACTCGAACCGAGATGCTTGAGCACTGCTTCCTAAGAGCAGCGTGTCTACCAATTTCACCATGGCGGCTAACTTGAAATAAAAGTTCACTTAAAAGAATAATAGTTATTTTCTCCCAAATCGTCGAGATTAGGAGAATCCATAGAATTTAGGAACATTAGAATTTCATCATTAAATACTTTGTGAATTTTGGATAAGAGATAAGATAGGTACTGTACTTTTGATAATAGAATCCTCCTATTTTTTTTAGGAGGATTCTATTATCAAAAGTTCTTTGATAGGAAAAGAATACTGAGATAGGAAAAGAATACTGAAGACACAATATACCAAAAACTTTTGTTCTATAGAACAATAACAGAGGGATTAGTTCTAAAAAGATTGCACCGAGGAATTCGACACATACACATATCAAGTACATTCATTAATTAATCCGAGCTATTTATTCATATTAAATAATTCAGATTTGTTTGGCATAGGTCAATTCAGATTATTCCAAAACCAGATTATTTGTTTGTTTGTTGCCCAGAAAACCTTTTGGTTTTGGATGCTCGTTGCCGCTAGAAAATGATCTTAATTTTGCTAAAGAGTAAGACTTTACTATGGAAAAATACGTCTTTTTTTTCCAAATATTTTTACGAATACGTTTTTTTGCCATCGAAGTACGTTTTTTTGGAACTGCCATTCAAAAAGGAGATTCTTTTTTTTCTAGTTGTATGTGAAAGACATCTATTGCCGCAAATTAATCCTTCTTTCTGTTTTTTCTTAGTATTTATACTAAAATTATAATTTTTTTTTACTTTATTTTGATTTTGTCTAAAGTGAATAAAACAAGAGTTTTTTACCGTATTATATATATATTTTTTTTTTCGATAATATATTATATACAAAGGTTTTCTATTTAAATCAATTTATATATCAAATATACTCCATATATAAATATATGGTATGGGGAATAAGCTCTCATATAAGAAGGGGAGATAAAAAGAAGGTAAAATTCAATCAAATAGTTAATTAAGTTCAGAACAGTATTCCATCATTGAATTCCAATCAAAGTAAAAAAAAACTTAATCTCTTAAACAAGACATTCTAAAACTTAGATAATTCTAGTCATTAGGATTTCCGTTTTATATGAAGTAAGAAATATTCGAGAATTTCCTAAAAATAGAGGTTTTCTTTGGAATTCTATCAATCAGTTAGGAAACAAAAGAGCTATTTCATTTTACCAGAAAGAAATACAAAAATGAATAGAAAGTGATATGATTCAATCTTTTTTTATTTTAATAAATAGCTTTTTTTAGCTAATAACTAGATAACGAAATTCTTTGATTAACTTTTTGAATTTAAGTAATTAAACCCATTCCGCATTTTTGAATATTTCAATGAGACAAATTTGGAAAAATTCAGAATTCCAGTATTTTTTCTTATTCTTATTTTGTTTTTTTAATTCCTTTAGAAAAAGATAAGAATAGGTTTGGTGAATCGGAAACAATTATTTTATTTTATAGACAAATTGAACTTTCAATTTCAACTAAAAATTGCTATACATATTTTTTTCTTATGGAACATACATATCAATATGCCTGGGTAATTCCTCTTCTTCCACTTCCTGTTATTATGTCAATGGGGTTTGGACTTTTTCTTATTCCGACAGTAACAAAAAATCTTCGTCGCATATGGGCTTTTCCTAGTGTTTTACTCTTAAGTATAGCTCTGGTATTCTCAGTTCATCTAGCTATTCAACAAATAAATGGAAGTTCTATCTATCAATATCTATGGTCTTGGACCATCAATAATGATTTTTCTTTAGAATTTGGATACTTCATTGATCCCCTTACTTCTATTATGTTAATACTAATTACTACTGTAGGAATCTTGGTTCTTATTTATAGTGACGATTATATGTCTCACGATGAAGAATATTTGAGATTTTTTGTTTATATAAGTTTTTTTAATACTTCTATGTTAGGGTTGGTTACTAGTTCCAATTTGGTACAAATTTATTTTTTTTGGGAACTTGTGGGAATGTGTTCCTATTTATTGATAGGCTTTTGGTTTACACGGCCAATTGCAGCGAGTGCTTGTCAAAAAGCTTTTGTAACTAATCGTGTAGGGGATTTTGGTCTGTTATTAGGAATTTTAGGATTTTTTTGGATAACAGGCAGTTTAGAATTTCGGGATTTGTTCAAAATAGCTAATAACTGGATTCCTAATAATGGGATGAATTCTTTACTTACTACTTTGTGTGCTTTTTTTTTATTTCTTGGTGCAGTTGCAAAATCCGCACAATTCCCTCTTCACATATGGTTACCCGATGCTATGGAAGGGCCCACTCCTATTTCGGCTCTTATACACGCAGCAACTATGGTTGCTGCGGGGATTTTTCTTATAGCTCGACTTCTTCCTCTTTTCATATCCCTGCCTTTGATAATGAGTTTCATTTCTTTAATAGGTGCAATAACACTCTTCTTAGGAGCTACTTTAGCTCTTGCTCAGAGAGATATTAAAAGAAGCTTAGCCTATTCTACAATGTCTCAATTGGGTTATATGATGTTAGCTCTAGGTATAGGTTCTTATCAAGCTGCTTTATTCCATTTGATTACTCATGCTTATTCGAAAGCTTTATTGTTCTTGGGATCCGGATCCGTTATTCATTCAATGGAGCCTCTTGTTGGATATTCACCAGATAAAAGTCAGAATATGGTTCTTATGGGTGGTTTAAGAAAATACGTTCCAATTACACGAACTACTTTTTTATTGGGTACACTTTCTCTTTGTGGTATTCCACCTCTTGCTTGCTTCTGGTCCAAAGATGAAATCCTTAGTAATAGTTGGTTGTATTCACCTTTTTTTGGAATAATAGCCTCTTTTACTGCGGGATTAACTGCATTTTATATGTTTCGGATATATTTACTTACTTTTGATGGGTATTTGCGTGTTCATTTTCAAAATTACAGTAGTACTAAAGAGGGCTCGTTGTATTCAATATCCTTATGGGGAAAAAGCATATCCAAAGAGGTTAATAGGGATTTTGTTTTATCAACAATGAAGAGTGGAGTTTCTTTTTTTTCGCAAAATATATCCAAAATTCCCAGTAATGCGAGAAATAGGATAGGATCCTTTAGGACTCCTTTTGGGGCTAAAAACATTTTAGTCTATCCTCATGAAACGGGAAATACTATGCTATTTCCTCTTCTTATATTACTTCTTTTTACTTTGTTCATTGGATTCATAGGAATCCATTTTGATAATGGAGTAATTAATAATGGAATATCAGAATTAGCCATATTATCAAAGTGGCTAACTCCTTCAAGAAACTTTTTAGAAGAAAGTTCTAATTCTTCTATAAATTCATATGAATTTCTCACTAATGCAATTTCTTCTGTAAGTTTAGCTATTTTTGGTCTATTCATAGCATATATCTTCTATGGATCTTCTTATTCTTCTTTTCAGAATTTGAATTTTAAAAATTCCCTTGTAAAAGGGAATCCCAAAAACCTCTTTTTGGATCAAGTAAAAAAAAAGATATACAGTTGGTCATATAATCGTGGTTATATAGATGTTTTCTATACTAAGGTCTTTATCTTGGGTATAAGAGGATTAGCCGAACTAACACTTTTTTTCGATAAAGGCGTCATTGATGGAATTATCAATGGAGTGGGTCTTGTTGGTTTTTGTATAGGAGAAGAAATAAAATATGTAGGGGGAGGTCGAATATCATCTTATTTATTCTTTTTTTTATCTTATGTATCCTTGTTTTTATTCTTTTTTCCTTAATTCATTATTCCATGAATTCCTCAAAACGAGGCTCATCAAAATGCAAAATCTAAGACTACTATAAGACTACTAATAAAATAAAAAAAATCCAACGATTAAATTACTTCTCCCGAATATCCAACCGACTGATTAATTTCTTATAACGTACTTTATTTTTCTTTGCCAAATAAGCCAGCAAACGTTGACGTTTTCCCAAAAGTCTTCGTAGACCTCTTTCCGATGAAAAATCTTTTTTGTGTAATTCCAAATGTGAAGCAAGTTTCCGTATCTTATTGGTGAAACTGAATACTTGAAATTCAACAGAACCCCTGTTTTCTTGTTTTTCTTCTTTAACCATAAATCCAAAAATTTTTCTACCTCCTTTCTTTTTCATGTATTTTTCTGATCAGGAAAAATCAAAAATTATGTCAGTTATTTTGAAGTTATTCAAATCTTGTACACACAAAAATTTGCAATTATTCATCTACTGCTGGAATCTGGAATTTGGATTTATTTTCTCGATGCAAATTGGATTTGGATATAAGGGTACATTCTTTTATTTTAGATAGAAGAAACATTTCTTCTATCTAAAATAAAAGAATTTTGCTGATTTATTTATTGCTATATGCAATTTATAGAATTGATACACCGTTTAATTGATATCATTTAGCAAAATGAAACACAGCATATGCATCCATCTTTCGGCTCGAGAATTTCAGAGGATAGAGATATAGTATAAGAAATAGGCTATTAAGTAACTCTAAATGAATTGTGGATACATCTGTATCCTTAACATACTGAAACGACTGC